GACCTTTCAATTCATAGATGTGGATCTCGGACCTATGAATGGGGATATTCCCGATACTCACAAAGAAAAGGGGAAGTGACTTGGACAAAAAGGGAAGTGACTTGGACAAAAAGAGAAGTGACTTGGACAAAAAGAAACGAAGTGACTTAGACAAATCTTGTTTGTCGATAGCCTCGGACCAATCAATCGAATATTGATTAATACGTAATCGATTGAACACTACTTGAAAACGGTTCTTCTGTTCAGAAACGAAATGTTCCAAATGTTCTTGGAAATTCTTGCTCCCATTGGAACATTTGTATCTATATGCATCAGGATCCCGATTCATGGATCTCTCGGTTCGAGAAATAAGAGGATCAAACCATTTCTTCTGACTCTTTTTCAAATTCGATAAATGTTGGTTGATCGTATATTTCATTATAGTTATATGATTCAGAGTATCATTTCCTATTCGATCCCTTTGAATTCCATATTCGAAGTTGCGATCGGATCTATTCATTAAAAAGAATCGATTCGATACATTTCTTATGTACCCATAGGTGCTATATTGGATTTGAATCAGATTTCGGATCAATCTATATTGATTGACTGCCTCCATTATGTTGTTGCTAGCAAATACCGCTGTTTTTAGTTTTGGATCTTCCAAATCATTCCCGCAGTAGATCCGGACCGATTTTTTTCTGATCCTTCGATAAAAAGATTCATTCTCTTCATAAAAAAGAGGAGGTAGAACCAATAAAGATTTCTTTTTCGATTCATCTCTGGAGTTGAATACCTCATTCAAGAATTTTTTTTGATCCAACCCGTAGGAATCAATAGAAAAGGCAAATCCCCTATGATACACCAGATCCGGCTCGGTTATTGATAGAGTGAATAGATCTGCCATTTCTTGAAATCTCTCTTCTGATTCAAAATCGTGGTGTAACGTGTATCCCCCTTTGTTCCGGTCATGGAATAGATGAAATAAATCAAAAAATGGATTTTTTTTCAAGAATGAAATCTTATTGGAACTGTCCATATCCGGTTCATCCTTCGGAACCATATCACATCCCGGATCTGATGAAATAGGATGAATTGAGACGGTATTTTGTAAATACGTAATTATCTTGAATATATCAACCATTTCTTTATTTTCCGATCGCCTGGAAGGGACAAAAGAAACATCTTGTTTTTTCTTCAAAAATTTCTGATCTCTAGTGGACCTCTCAGTAGGATTCGAACCCAGATGAAGTTCTGACCATCTGTCAGAGAAAAAAGAACGAATTGATCTTGTAGGATTCCCAAGAAATTCTTCGATTTCTTCCGGAAGCAGATGATTATTCATCTGCTTCTCACGTTCCGTGAATAGCCGGGACATTGAGGAAGATCCAAAAAGGCATTTCGGGAATCGATCTGATTCTATCTCTGTTCGTTCCGTTTGAAGAAAGGAAGGATCCAAAAGAATCGATCTTTCTTTTAGTTGCTGAATCTCTGTTTGATCGATCAATGTGTGATATTCCGAATCCTCATTTCTAATGGAATCGAAATGATCTATGGATTGATCAGAAGATCCTTTCAATTGGCTAGAATCCCTTACTTGAACGAAAATAGATCTTGTGGAATCATATTGAATATTTGACAATACATTCCGTACCTTGCTAAAAAACCGATCCTTGTTTACCAACCACACATTGTCTAACCAAATCAAATTCTCTCTCGATACGTTCCTCAAAAAATCCGATTCGTGCTGATTCTTCCCCCAACTAACGAAGAGATCTTGGCGGAATTGCCACATATGAAATTGAGCACAATTTTGCAAAGAAATACCCCACTTGTTTCTCGAGAAGAGATGGGAAACATGCTCAATATCATTTGATTGAATAGTTGCCTCAGCTCCTTGTTGTTTGAAGAAAACCTCCCCTTCAATTGGTCTTTTTTCACGAAAAGCAGACATGAGATAACAAATCAAGTCTTTCCCTAAGATTTCGAATAGCTGTCCCGAATTCAAGTTGATTATGTTTCGCTTCTTCCTCGGAGAAAGACGATCAAACAATTCCCAATCATGGTCCTTGCGGATCGGATCATCCGTATAGGATAAAAAAAGAAACTCCAGATATTTGCTATCTTTCTCTTTGAATGAGATCTCAATTCCAGCTACGGTTTCATTAGATATCTTACAACTAGAATCCCTCTTTTTTCCGATCCGGTTCCTCCACCACCGCGAACTCCGATCAGATTCAGGCATGATACACTTTTTATTTATTGGGAGAACCCAAGTACTCTCTTGCGGATCCATGAAACAACTCTCAGAAATCTTTTTCCCTTTTGGAAGATACAGGAGCGAAACAATCAACCTATTGATATTGGAAGACCAAAAAGATTCTTCCAATGTCTCATTTCTGGGTCCAATGGAATTCATAGGTATAGGAAGAATAGGTATAGGAAGAAGCCCCATCAAATAGAGATTTTTTCTTTCGACCATCTTTCGATTGTTAATACGAGATATAAGGACCGCTACTAC